TAATACTTTCTCCTACAAAAAAATTAATAATACCAACCCCATTTGTAATTCCATCAATTATCCATCTATCAAAAAAATAAGTCAATTCAGCCAATTTTCTTATACTCCCAATCAAAAATATTCTATAAAAATAATCTATGTAACCACGATTATATGACCAATCATATATTAGATATATTAGTTTTTCAAAAAAAAATTGATTCTTGTTTTTGTTAAGAAAATTTTTAACAAATGAATTAAGAAAAGAAAAATTGGATAAAGATGAATAACAGGGCTTATAGAAAAAAAATGCTATAAATATTCCGAAATAAGCTATACTGACTGAAAAAGTAGAATTTTTTAAAAATTCATACCAATTCACTAAATTATTTGAACTTTCATGTAAAAGATTTATAGACGGAGTTAATAATTTGTCTAATATATCCAAATCTATTCTTTCTTGATTCAATTGATTGAAAGGAATTCCTAGGATACCAACAAACAAAATAAATAAAGTTAACAAAAACATAGGAAAAAGCATAGTATTATCCGATTCATAAGGATGGGAAATAGTAGTTTTAGTATCACTATGAGAAAAAGTAAGAAAAGGATGTATCCTATTTTTTCCCGTAGTATCCATTTGATATAGCTTTTTCAAAGAACTCTGATGATTATTCCTTGTTAATAAGGATAATAAACAATTTTTTTTTCTCATTATTTTTGATCCTTTTTTACCCCATAAAGATATTGAATAAAGGAATTTATTTGTTTTTCCGCTATAATTTTTAAAATAAAGGTTTAAATGTCCTTCAAAAGTAAGTAAATAGATACGAAACATATAAAATGCAGTTAGTCCCGCTGTGGAAAGGGCTATTATTGCAAAAATTGGTGAATATAACCAACTATCATTAAGAATTTCATCTTTAGACCAAAAACAGGCAAGGGGTGGAATACCACAAAGAGAAAGTGTACCTAATAAAAAAAAAATTTTGTAATTGGGACATGCTTTGTTAAACCACCCATAAGAACCATATTCTGACTTTTATCTGGAGAATATCCAACAACCAATTCCATTGAATGAATAATGGAACCTGATCCTAAAAACAACAAAGCTTTTGAATAAGCATGAGTAATCAAATGAAATAAAGCAGCTCGATAAGACCCTATACCCAAAGCTAACATCATATAACCCAATTGGGACATTGTAGAATAAGCTAAGCTTCTCTTAATATCTTTTTGAGCAAGAGCTAAAGTAGCTCCAAACAGTACTGTTATTATACCGATCAAAGCTATTATATTCATTATGTAAGGTATGACTATGAAAAGAGGAATAAACCGAGCGACAAGAAAAATCCCCGCTGCTACCATGGTAGCAGCATGGATAAGAGCCGAAATGGGGGTAGGTCCCTCCATGGCATCAGGTAACCACACATGAAGGGGAAATTGCGCAGATTTAGCAACTGCACCAGAAAATAATAGGAAGGCACATAAACTAACAAATAAAAAATGAACCTCATTATTAGAAATCAAGTTATTGAATATTTGAAACAAATCACGAAATTCAAAACTACCTGTTGTCCAATAAAGACCTAAAATCCCTAATAATAAACCAAAATCCCCCACACGATTCGTTACAAATGCCTTTTGACAAGCATTCGACGCAATAGGTCGTGTAAACCAAAAACCTATTAATAGATACGAACACATTCCAACCAATTCCCAAAAAATATAAATTTGTACCAAATTAGAACTAGTAACTAATCCCAACATTGAAGTATTGAAAAAAATCATATAAGCAAAAAATCTCAAATATCCTTGATCATGAGACATATAATTGTCACTATAAATAAGAACTAAAATACCAACAGTAGTAATTAATAATGACATAATAGAAGTAAGTGGATCGATCAAGTAGCCAAACTCTAAAGAAAAATCATTATTGATAGTCCAAGACCATACATATTGATAAACATAACTCTTACTTAGTTGATGAATAAACAAATAAAATGAAAAAATCATCACTATACTTAAAAAGAGAACACCAGTAAAAGACCATATACGACGAAGTTTTTTTGTTGACGTTGGAAAAAGCAATAATCCCCCTGCTAGTAACATAAGAACTGGAAGTGAAATAAAAGGTATGATCCATGAATATTGATATGTATATTCCATAAAAAAAGATTTTGTTACTATTTACTAATTTCTTATTTCTGATTCACGAACTTTTTTTTTTTCTTTTGAAAAGGGTCAGTTAATAACAAATTAAAATATGTAAAAGTTAAATAGAATTTTCTATTGTTAATTATTCTTAATTTTTTCAAATACTTCAAATATTTCCAATCAAGAACTAAAAATTGTTCCCATAATATACTAAAATGAAATTTTTAGTAAAAACTTCTATTTCTTTTTTTGTTCTGACGATATAGAAAATTAAAAATTTGCATTATTATTTTTTACGCATTACAAAACTTTTTATTCATAAAACAAGGTTTATAGAGGAAGGACAAATAATTATATCAAAAAAAAATTTGTATGAATTGTCCAAACCCCCCAAAAAAGAACTATTTTTTTTTAGTTCGTTTATTTAAAATCATTAACCAAACCAATTATCTTTTGAACTGAATGGATTTTTTTCAATTAAAAAAAAAAATTATATATACTAATCCTTTGACATAAAAAAATGATAAAAGGATTTACTAAAGGAATTAGTAAAATATGAAATTTTATAAAAAAAAAAATATTCTTTACAAAATGAATTACTAGTTTCAGTCGAATTAAAAAATGCAAATTAAGTTCATATAAATAGAAAAGTTGAGTTTTTTAAATTTTGATCTATTTTATGACATGTATATTCCATTCATATATAAATGGAAGACGGCGAAAATAGACAATGCCAGACCAGACCCGAATAGACTCTTTTCTGGTTGTATTCTTTTTTGCAATAATACTATATTATTTTTATACTTTTTGTCTTTCTTTTATGTTTGTTTCTCATAATATATTTTAATGGATTTTCATAGAATCCTTAGATTATGAAAGGAATCGAATGAAAAGAACAAATATAGTATAGAAAATAAATAGTATAGTAACGAATAATTTTTTTTTAAGCAAAATATGTCTTTCACATCCAACTATAGAAATGAATAACTTATTTTAATTTTTAAATGGCAGTTCCAAAAAAACGCACTTCTATATCAAAAAAACGGATTCGTAAAAATATTTGGAAAAGAAAAGGGTATTGGGCAGCGTTGAAAGCTTTTTCATTAGCAAAATCTCTTTCTACAGGGAATTCAAAAAGTTTTTTTGTGCGACAAATCAAATAAATAAAAAAAGAAACATTCTAATAATCTGAACCCTTTTATAAATCAAAAAAGAGACTAGTTAAATTAATTAAATTAAAAAGAATTCATTTTTAAATGATTATTATTTCCTAATGGGATCTATATTTAATTCTTTTTTTTTTCTTTAAATATGCTTTTTGTTTTTTTTTTTAGGGTATGTAAACTAAAAAGAAGTTTGTTTACTAAATTCTAAAAAAAAACTGATACTTTTTGAAAAAGAAAAAACTTAACTTCAGAAAGAAAGTTCAAAGAAAAAAGAATAAACAAGGTTTTACCTTTAATTTAAGTTTTAGCATGTTTGTTCTTTCATTTTTGGGATGGGGAAAATAAGAATCCCCATCGACCCTAAACAAAAATTTTTTTCTTCATTTTTATTTGATTATATATTTGATTCTATCAATATAAATATAGAAAATCTAGTAATAAATTCTTTATTCAAAATGAAAATGAATAAGTTATTAAAATTATGAAATTAGTTGATAAAATTGAAAACTTTTTTTTTAATTGTCTTAAACAATTATCTCCCTAAAATTTTATTACCATATATAATATATCTCTACCCCTACTCCTTTTAACCCAATTTGAAAAGTTTCTTTCTTATTATCTTAATCTTTTTTTTTATCTTCTTTAGGTTTAGGTAGATTTTTTATATAAGGAATCCTATACTAATTTGAAGTGATAAAAAAAGGATTCCATGCGGAGACTCGAATATTAATCAATATATCTATAAATTTAGAAAAGATTTATTGAATTATGGTACAATGGAAATTTTGAGAGAAATAATAACTTTATTATTATATTTTAATTTAAATATATTATTAGATATTTGTTAGATTATATAATCTATTTCCCCAATACTGAACAATACCTAATTAAATAAGTTTTCTAAATCGTAAGAGAAATTCTTTACACAATAATAACTTTAACAATTAATACAAAGCTATACAAATATTTCGATCAATTTTTTGAGTGTAATACTTAGATATAATGCTAAAATTGTAAGCGATACAAATATACAATTTTTTTGATCCAGTTTTTTATTTTCTAAAAAATATTACATTGAATTGATTCTTTCAATCTCGACGATTGAATCAAAATAAGTTATTATGATTTCGAGAAAGCCGCTATGGTGAAATCGGTAGACACGCTGCTCTTAGGAAGCAGTGCTAGAGCATCTCGGTTCGAATCCGAGTAGCGGCATGCCACTTTATATTAAAAATGCAAAATTTTATAAAAGAATAAGGTATTATAAAAGAATAAGGATTATAATATAATGAATTCAGTTCCCGATTTCTATTCTTATAATTGATAGATCTCCCCCCCCTTTTTTTTTATGATATTTTCAACTGTAGAACATATATTAACTCATATATCCCTTTCAGTCGTTTCAATTGTAATTACAATTCTTTTGCTAACCTTATTAGTTGATGAAATTGTAGGACTATATGCTTCCGCAGAAAAAGGAATGATAACTACTTTTTTTTTTATAACTGGATTATTAGTTAGTCGTTGGATTTATTTGAGACATTTACCATTAAGTGATTTATCTGAATCATTACTATTTCTTTCATGGAGTTTTTGCATTATTCATATGGTTACATATTTCAAAAAAAAGAAAAACTATTTTAGTTTAAGTTCAATAACCATGCCAAGTACTATTTTTACCCAAGGTTTTTCTACTTCAATATTTTTTACTTACATGCATCAATCCGAAATATTAGTCCCGGCTCTTCAATCTCATTGGTTAATGATGCATGTAAGTATGATGGTATTGGGTTACGCATCTCTTTTATGTGGATCATTATTTTCATTAGCTCTTGTAGTAATTACATTTCAAAAAGTCATAAGAATCTTTGGTAAAAACAGTTATTTTTTAAATAAGTCATTTTCCTTGGGTGAGATCCAATACATCAACGACGGAAACAATGTTTTAAAAAACACTTATTTTTTTTATTCTAATAATTATTACAAGTCTCAATTGATTCATCAATTAGATCATTGGAGTTATCGTACTATTAGTATAGGGTTTCTCTTTTTAAGCATAGGTATTCTTTCAGGAGCAGTATGGGCTAATGAGGCATGGGGATCATATTGGAATTGGGATCCAAAGGAAACGTGGGCATTTATTACTTGGACCATATTCGCAATTTATTTACATATTAAAACAAATAAAAATTTGGAAAGTGTAAATTCTGCAATTGTGGCCTCTATGGGTTTTCTTATAATTTGGATATGCTATTTTGGGGTCAATTTATTAGGGATAGGGCTACATAGTTATGGTTCATTTACATTAAACATCTAATTGAATTGAAGAAAGGACCTAACGAATCTAAACACAGTATATATATATATAAGAAAAATTCGTGTAAATCATGGAGAAAGCGAACCATTTGAATCAAGTAATGTAGTGATTCAAATGGTTCTCAGAAAATCCAAATGTATATGGTTGCAAGTCCAATTCATTTTTTTTTTTTTTTCACTTATTTTCTACAACAAATTCCTTTTTAAATCATTATTATTCCAATATTGTATTGCTGGTTTATTTATTTTTATGTTTATGAAAGAAAATTATCTATAAAAATAATTAGCTAAAATAGCTTCAACTTTATCAACTGATAGTGATAAAACAAAATCTGGATAAATACCAATACCTATTATTGGTAAAAGGATAGAGATCGAAACAAACAACTCTCGCGGTCCTGAATCAAAAAAAGAAAAATTTGGAACATTAAAAAGTTTGTATCCATAGAACATCTGGCGTAACATGGATAATAAATAAATAGGAGTTAATATCATTCCAATTGCCATTACAAAAAGAATTAATATTTTTGCCATTAAAAGATATTTTTGGCTGGTAATAATTCCAAAAAAGACTATTAGTTCTGCAACAAAACCACTCATTCCCGGTAATGCAAGGGAAGCCATCGAGAAAATACTGAAAGTCGTAAATATTTTAGGAATTGGTATAGCCATTCCTCCCATATCGTCAAGATAAACAAGGCGTATTCTATCATAACCTGTTCCCGCTAAGAAAAAAAGCCCAGTACCAATAAATCCATGAGAAATTATTTGTAAAATAGATCCATTGAGTCCCGCATCGCTTATAGATCCAATTCCTATAATTATGAAACCCATATGAGATACGGAAGAATAAGCTATTCTTTTTTTTAAATTATGTTGACCAGAAGATGTTGAAGCTGCATAGATTATTTGAATTATCCCTACTATGATCAACCAGGGAGAAAATATAGAATGAGCGTAGGGTAATAATTCCATATTGATCCGAACTAATCCATATGCTCCCATTTTTAATAAGATTCCGGCTAGAAGCATACAAGTACTGTAATGTGCCTCTCCATGCGTGTCTGGTAACCATGTATGTAAGGGTATAATCGGTGATTTGACAGCAAAAACAATAAGAAATCCAATATAAAATATTATTTCCAGTGCGACAGGATACGATTGATTAGCTGATGTTTCAAAATTGAATGTTGGTTCATTAGAACCATATAAACCAATACCGAGAACTCCCATTAACAAAAAAATGGAACTCCCTGCAGTGTACAAAATGAATTTTGTAGCTGAATACAAACGTTTCTTTCCTCCCCACATCGATAGAAGTAAATAAACAGGAATTAATTCGAATTCCCACATGAGAAAAAAAAGTAAAAGATCTCGAGAAGAAAATGATCCGATTTGACCGCTATACATAGTTAACATTAGGAAATGGAATAATCGAGAATTCCGCGTAACTGGCCAAGCCGCTAAAGTAGCTAAAGTGGTGATAAACCCCGTCAGTAAAATAGGTCCTATCGAAAGACCATCTATTCCCAATCTCCAGTAAAAATTAAAAAAATGGATCCATTTATAATCCTCTTTCAATTGAATTAATGGATCGTCAAATTCAAAATGATAACAAAATGTATAGGTTATCATAAGGAGTTCTAAAAAACATATAGATATAGTATACCACCTAATGACCTTATTTCCTTTATGAGGGAGAAAGAAAAGTAGGGAACCAAAAAATATTGGCAAAACTACAACTATTGTTAAGCAAGGAAAATAATTCGTAGTAAAAACAAGATACACTTGGACTAGAACAACTCGTGCTCGAAAAAATAGATATATCTATTTTTTCGAGCACGAGTTGTTGTCAGTAAAAAAAAAAATCAAATGTATTCAAGTATGGTTTTCTCGCATGTATCAATAAGCTAGACCCATGCTTCGAGTTGTTTCATGCCATAAATAAACTCGAACACTCAAGAAATCCGTTGGACAAGCGGATTCACATCTCTTACAACCAACACAGTCTTCTGTTCTTGGAGCAGAAGCAATTTGCTTAGCTTTACATCCGTCCCAAGGTATCATTTCTAATACATCTGTGGGGCAAGCTCGGACACATTGAGTACACCCTATACATGTATCATAAATCTTTACTGAATGTGACATTTGGATCTATAAATTTTTGAACATCATCAATTTTCAATCTAGTAATAAAGCTTTAAATTAATCATTATTTAGATACCAGATGAATCAATAATTTATTCTAATTTATCTAATCAATCTAAACTTACTATGAGATTGAATCGTGCGATAGGGCCAAGATACTTTAATTTCTTACGTTTTCGTCATACATTATGTATCCTATTCTACGGATAAACAGATAATTCAACTTGATGAATATCATCATTTATCTAATGAAGACTACTTATTTAACAAATTCGATTGATTAATACGAGTTGATTTTCTGTTACGATAAATTGACGAAACAATAGCTGGTCCAATAGCTGCTTCAGCGGCTGCAATAGCTATATCAAAAATGGAGAAAATATTACCTTTTAATTGACGACTATCAAAAAAATCAGAAAATGTTACCAAATTTATATTAACTGCATTCAGGATCAGTTCAAGACACATAAGGGCTCTAACCATGTTTCGGCTTGTGATCAATCCATAGATACCAATACAAAATAAATAGGCACTTACAACAAGTACATGTTCGAGCATCATTGACCAACTCCTTATCAATTTCGATTCATTTCAATATTCAATATAAGTAACAATTTTCAAAATGCAATTCGATTGACTAAAAAAAGTACAGAACAAGGGAAATCTATTGGTAATAGATCGAATAAAAAAAAAATAATTTAGACAGAAACAATTTTCAAAAATATACTTAATTCAAGTTAAAGTAAAGGGTATGGGTGTGATAATCTAGAACAAAGTTTTATTTAGTATTTAGAGTGCAGTTGCTAGTTCTAAAGATTAATTACTGGCGAGCCACGGCAATTGCACCTACCAAAGCAGCTAAAAGAATTATTGAAATGAGTTCAAATGGAAGAAAAAAATCTGTTGATAAATGAATTCCAATTTGTTGACTAGTACTTATCAAATCTTGCTCTAGAATCTGATTTGATCTTGTAGTCCAAATAATCCCATACCATGACGTATCTAGAATAGTATTCATTAGTGAAACAAAAATACTTGTACAAACCAGAAAAGTAACTCCACTTCCAATGGTCCAAAGATTAAAATCTTTGGAATATTCTGAACCCTTCATAAACATCACAGCAAATATGATTAAAACATTTATAGCTCCCACATAAATAAGGAGTTGCGCAGCAGCTACAAAATGGGAGTTTGATAAAATATAAAAAAAAGATATACAAACAAGAACCAGTCCCAATGAAAAAGCAGCATAAATTGAGTTGGTAAGTAATACGACACCCATACTTCCTAATATAAGACCTGATCCCAACAAGACTAAAAGAAAATCATGTATCGGTCCAGGCAAATCCATTATATGTACAATAATAAATAAATAAATAGAAATTTTTTTCATGAACTTATTGACTCGACCAGGAAAAAAAATTGTTGATCAATTCGTAATTTAATCTGAAAGGTTGTGAATTAATCTATGTACTTTTATTGGATTCACTTCATTTTTTATATGAAAAGGAGTATTTCGAAATTATGTATTTTGAAATAATTCCAGATATTATTAATATCTTTTTTTTTCAATTATGAATATATTTTCAATCCAAAAAAAGATGCAATTCTGATTAATCCAAAATTTGGATTTTTTGTTAGTGACCAAACAAACACCACGAAAGAAACCTCATTCCTTTAGATTAAAACAGAAATTGAGTAATTTCCAATTACCATTTAATCAAGAGATTTACTTCTTTTTTATTGGAATTTCAGGAGAATTTGAAATTGTTCGAATTGTAGAATCGTCAACTACTGACATTGGTAAACGACCCAAAGCAATTTGATTATAATTCAATTCATGACGATCATAAGTCGAAAGTTCATATTCTTCTGTCATGGATAAACAATTTGTTGGACAATATTCAACGCAGTTACCACAAAATATACAGATTCCGAAATCAATACTGTAATTAAGCAATTGTTTCTTTCGAATATAAGTTTCCAATTTCCAATCAACAACGGGTAGATCTATAGGACATACACGAACACATACTTCACAAGAAATACATTTATCAAATTCAAAATGGATTCGACCGCGGAAACGCTCGGATGTGATTAATTTTTCGTAAGGATATTGAATAGTTACAGGCAAACGATTTGCGTGGGATAAAGTAATCATGAAACTTTGACCAATGTATCTTGCAGCTCGTACTGTTTGTTGACCATAATTCATGAACCCAGTTATCATAGGGAACATATTGTAATATCTATGAATAATTTGATGTTTGTTTCTTTCTCTTGGTTGAGATAAGTCGTGAATATAAAACATTGTATTCCTTTATAGTGAAAAGAGTTCGAAAGAAGTTGTTAATAATAAATTACCGAGAGAAATAGGTAAAAGAAATTTCCATCCAAGATTTAATAATTGATCCATTCTTAGTCTGGGTAAAGTCCATCTTGTTGTTATAGAAATGAACAAGAACAAATAAGTTTTAACTAATGTAATAAAGCTACCAATTGTCATTACAAAGAGTCCACCTGCTTTATTTATTTCAAAAAGTGAAGAATTTAATATGTACGGAATAGATATATCCCAACCGCCCAAATAAAGAACTGTTACTAATAATGAAGAAACTAATAGATTTAGATAGGAAGCAACGTAAAATAAACCAAATTTGATACCCGAATATTCCGTTTGATAACCCGCTACTAATTCTTCCTCTGCTTCTGGTAAATCAAAAGGTAATCTTTCACATTCTGCTAAGGAAGAAATTAAAAAAATCATAAACCCTATAGGTTGACGCCACAAATTCCACCCCCAAAAACCATATTTTGATTGAGCTTCAACTATATCAACTGTACTTGAACTGTTAGATAATTATAGTCGCCAATAACATTACTGTTCTCATCGCTATTACAGAACCGTACATGAGATTTTCACTTCATACGGCTCCTCAAAAGATATAAATAAATTGAAGGAGTTGGTCGATATTATTTATCTTGATATGTATGTTTTGTCGGATAGTATAGTATCAAAATCTATCGATCGTGTATTCCAAAATTAAATCAATGGAATTCTGTCTGTTTTAGTTTTATTTGAATAAAAAAGAAAATAATAAATAAAAAAATGACTTCTGAATTGATCTCATCCTCTTTAAAAATTTCAATTTTTCTTCGTTGAGTAATAACTTAATTCTTCACTAAAATACTTTTTTTAGAAATACAAATAATCCAGCGGTTTTAATTACGAAAACGAAATAACCATTCCATTAGTTCGTCAATTCTGACACGAATTTTACCTTTATGAATATGGATATGGCAAAGAAAATGAATATTGGAATAGCATGGAGATAAGAAAGAAAAAAAAAAAGATATCTTTTTTTGTACTTGTATTCTTTCTATTTTTTTTTTTTTCGTTCCTATTCTTGTTTCTCAGAAAAAAAGGGTGGAACTTATGAAATAAGGGATTATTTCGTTTTGGATAGTCATTTAGTTAATGGGTAGATAGAAGCGTATTCTGGATCGGAATCGTGGGGAGTACTGCCTAATCATTTCTACGAATTTAAAGCCCCAATTAGTATTCTTTTTTTTATTATCCATTTTGAAAAAATGTTTTTCTTCTCTTATTTTGGATAATTTTGAAAATCTCTATTACTAATCCTTTGCATATTTTGGTGTTTCTAACTATCCACTCATTTTTGTTCAATCGCGCGTATTATGGTAATAGATGTATACTAGTACATACAAATAATAGTGAAAATTCACTAGGGTTGATCTTTTTTTTTTTGAGTCCGCGTCAAGACGGGATAATTAATTAACCAATCTTGGGATAAAAGTTCTCTTTTTATTATGTTTATTTCCGCTTAACTCTTATACCTAGAAAATGAGACTCAATGTTTTTACTGCGAATTCTTTTTTCTATAAGCTGTTTTATTTCACTCATATAACTATCTAATTTAGTTCTTTAGTTCATTAATATAAATAATGAATAGAAAACTATTCAATTCATTTTAACTCTTAAAAAATGGGAGAAGTTTATGTCTTAACGACTCGCACGTAGAGATATTGATAATACACATAGAGTTAATGGTATTTCATAACTAATTGATTGAGCAGCAGCTCGTAGACCACCTAAAAAAGAATATTTATTATTTGAACCATATCCTGAGATAAGAAGTCCAATAGGAGCAATACTTGAAATGGCAATCCATAAAAAAACACCAATATTGAGATCGGCTAAAACAAGGCGATAACCAAAAGGAATTACTGAATAACTTAGTAGAATTGATATAACTGCTATGGATGGTCCGATACTGAATAAATGAGTATCCCCTCTAGATGGAAGAAGATTTTCTTTTAAAAGCAATTTTGTACCATCTGCTAAAGCTTGAAGAACTCCCAAAGGGCCCGCATATTCAGGTCCAATACGTTGTTGTATCCCTGCGGATATTTCTCTTTCTAACCATACAATTACTAGTACACCTATTGTGATTCCGAATATAGGAGTAAAAATAGGGACAAGCACCCATATAATTTCATAGACCTCTTTTAAGGATTCCAATCTTGAAAAAGAATTGATATCTTGTACATTTGTTGTATTAATTATCATTTTAACGATCAACTTCTCCCATAATGATATCTATGCTACCTAGTATTGTCATAATATCGGCCAATTTCATTCTTTTAACTAACTGAGGAAGAATTTGCAAATTGATAAAACCTGGTGGTCTAATTTTCCATCTCCAAGGAAAACTACCCTGATCCCCTATCAGAAAAATGCCCAATTCCCCTTTTGGAGCTTCGACTCTCGCATAAAGTTCTTGTTTCGGCAACTCAAAAGTAGGCGAAGGTTTTTTACTAATGAATCTATATTCAAAATCATTCCATTCCGGATACCTTTCTCTATCAAAACATCGGCTTTCTAAATTTTCATAAGGTCCCCCTGGAATTTTTTCCAAAGCCTGTTGAATAATTTTTATGGATTCCGTCATTTCACCAAGTCTAACTAAATAACGAGCTAATGAATCTCCTTCTTTTTGCCATTGAACTTCCCAATCAAATTCGTCATAACATTCATAATGATCAACTTTACGAAGATCCCATTGTATTCCTGAAGCTCGCAGCATTGGTCCTGATAAACCCCAATTTATTACTTCTTCTCCACCAATAATGCCTACGCCCTCAACTCGTTCTAAAAAAATAGGATTTTTTGTAATAAGTTTTTGATATTCAACAACTTCTGTCAAAAAATAATCGCAGAAATCTAAACATTTATCTATCCAGCCATGAGGTAGATCAGCTGTGACTCCCCCGATACGAAAAAAATTATGCATCATTCTCATTCCGGTGGCAGCTTCGAATAGATCATAGACAAATTCTCTTTCTCTGAAAATATAGAAGAAAGGAGTCTGTGCGCCAATATCGGCCATAAAAGGACCAAGCCATAACAGATGAGAAGCTATACGACTTAACTCCAACATAATAACTCTGATATAGCTGGCTCTTTTAGGTACTTGAATATTTACCAACTGTTCTGGTCCATTTATGGTTATTGCTTCTGTGAACATAGTAGCTAAATAATCCCAACGTGTTACATAAGGTAGATATTGTATAATTGTTCGGTTTTCCGCAATTTTTTCCATTCCTCTATGTAAATAACCCAATATGGGTTCACAGTCAATAACGTCTTCACCGTCTAAAGTGACGATGAGTCGAAGAACACCGTGCATTGATGGGTGGTGGGGGCCCATATTGACTAGCATGAGGTCTTTTCTTGTAGCTGGTCCAGTCATAAGTTTTTCCTCGATTCATTTTTCCATGAATTGCCGAAAACACAAATAAGTTGATTAAAATTGAATATCTAACAAAATTCAATATCTAATAAATCAAATAATTAAAAATTCCTTTTTTAATTAACGAGTTTTTGACTCCCGAATATCCAATTGCTTAATTAATTCTTTATAATGTATTCTATTTTTCTTTGACAAATAACATAGTAACCCTTGGCGTTTTCCCAGAATTTTACGTAGACCTCTTTGAGATAAATAGTCTTTTTTGTGCAATTCCAAATGTGAAGTAAGCCTTCGTATCTTATTCGTGAAACTTAATACTTGAAATTCAACAGACCCCCTTTTTTCTTCTTTCGAAATAACTGAGATCAATGTGTTTTTTATCATAAAATAAATTCCTTCTAGTTTTAGATATTATATATATATTTTATTTATTGATGAGTAATAATATACAATTAGCATTGTCACTGATTTCATTTTTTTTTTGTATTTCAACAAATTTCTATTTTTCTTTTTTGTCAAATAAAATACATTATTAATTAATACTCAATCCCTTTTTGAAAATGGAATTAGGATATAAAAAGGATGGTATATTTTTACACACACAAAAAACAGTTAGGCTGAAAATAAAAATTTCAATAAGAAAATTTTATTGATTCATTTGTACATTTACATTGAATTAAAGTCATATTATGTATCAAAACGTAAGATAACGGAGATGCTTATTTTTTTTTTCTTCAGATACTAAATATAGTACACGTATTGTAAAAATGTCGCATTAACGAATTTGCAATTGTAGATACATATATATTCTTACCATACTAAAACGACTGCCATTATTTGTATCAAACCAATAACGATTCATACAAGCTAAATCTTCTAATCGATAATTGGGCCAAAGAAAGAGTTTCAATTTCATTAGTTTATTATTATATCTATCAAGATGTTTACTTTTATCTAAAATGTGAACACGATTTTTCACTCTATTTGGATTATAAAATGCTTTATTTCTATGGATATTTTTTTCATTCTTAGAATTGAAACAACTTAGAATTCTAAACTCTCTACAAACTCTAGAGAATAAAATATTTTCAGGAACAAGGAAATCATCATTTTTTTTATATCTATTTTCAGTCCTTTTTTGATGTATTGCAATGGGTTCATCAAAACTATTCTTATCCCCATAGCTTTTTTCTTGGTTTCTTTGAAATTGATTCTTATGAACTAATGAAAGACCTATAGTTTGATATATAATAAATTGTCCATCGTTTTTTACCGATAGACGAACTGGTTCGATAGTCAATATTCCCTTTTTGATCAATTTTGTAAGAGTTAAATCCTTCTGAATTATAAGAATATCCAGACGAATTTCTCCCCTTTGAAGAGAGGATATCGCAATTTCTCTTGGGTTTATTAGTCTAAGCAGGAGACAATATACGTTTATGTTATTGATCATTCTTTGATTTAAGGAATTATTCCATTTTAATTGAAAACACAAATATCTTTTTAGTAAGAAATCAAGTTCTACTTCCGTATTTTTCTTGTAGTGCTTTTTATTTCTACGTTTTTTCAGATCTGATTCTGCATACTCTTCTTGAACATATTTTTCTTGGTTTGACATAATTGAGTCAAGATCTTCTTGGGCCACGGATTCTTTTTCTACTTTATTTTTTTTTTTTTCAAATTCAAGAGTTTGTTCATTTGATGATATAAAAATATATTTTTTTTTCTTTCCAATGAGATTTTTACTAAAAGTATCATTTACATTCCAATTATAAAAAATGAATTTAATTGGTATGATCCACGGGTTAATCCTATATGCATTATAAAGTTTTACAATTTCTGGGAAGAACCAAAGTTCAAAATTCGATATGGAACAACTTACTATTTCTTCATTCATTCCCATCCAATCAAAAAAAACGTTCTTATCAATTTTATCGATTATTTTATAATTATAAACCCCGAGTTTAGTATTTTTATTACTGTTGGTACCCGCCTCAATATTGATCCAGGACGATATTGAGGCCTTCTTTTGAAGACAAAAATGTAGAATTCCACAATCAAAAAATTTTCTATCCGAATTTTTATTAATAGGTATAATATTATCTTCTAATAGATAATTATTGATAGGGATACATTCTAGCATATCAAATAATTTTTTTTGATCGTTATTGTAAATATAATACATTTTTTTCTTATTATTTACTTGTACTGGTAATCCATAAATATATGAATCTTTTTTATCTTCGTAATTAATAGATTTATATGATAAGAGATTATATATATATTCTTTTTGAAAATTATCTTTTTGATTTGGTAATGCGTAGTATGTTTCAAAATAATTTTTTTTTTTATACTGAATTAAGAGATTTTTTTCATAGGAATCACATTTTGTTAAAGACGTATTTTTGAACATACGACCTTCATTGACTCTATTTCGAAATTTTTTTGGTATTAATCTGGCCCATTTAATGGGATATAAATCGTATTCATAATGACCTTGTAACCAGTTTTTCCATTGATTCATTCCAGGATTTTTAAAATTCTTTTGTTTAGATTCGGAATGAAATATTCTTTGGACTTCAACAAAATAATCTTTTATTTCATTCTTAAGAAAAATAGATGTTCCGTGATATTGAAAGATGGATCTTAACTTAGATAAGTTAATAACTTTGGTTTGTGATAATTTGTAAAATACATATGCTTGAGACAAGTATGATAAATCAAAAAAAAGATTTGTATTCTTATTATTAATATAAAAAATGGATTTATTTATAGTTTCAATAAAGTGAGTTATATTTTGATTTGGTTTATCAATTATTTTTTGATTTTCTTCATTATTGGAAATGTATTTTTTTTTTTTTATGGATTCAATCAAAAGTTGTGCATTAATTCTGGGGATATTAATCATCCCTAAAAAGATATATATATATATCTTTTCATTCAAAACTTTGATAAACTGGTGGAATTTACGAATTAATTGAATATTTCTTTTTTTGAAAATTTTCCATTTTATGTTGGCTGATTGTAATCTTTTATGATCAGAACTTATTTTGTTAGGACTAATATTTTTCTTTGAAGTTCTAAACTCTTTTTTTTTTTCTTTTATAATTGTGTCTGTTTTATTTATTAATGTGTTTGTTATATCAATCAGATCTTTCATTTTATGTTCTCTCAATGAATCCTTTGTCCAATCAATAGATCGAAGAGGAATGGACAATTCATCAATTATTTGATTACTAATTCTCAAATTTTTTTCTTTTTTAGTTTCATTCGACAGGTATATTGGTATTTCTCTATTTATCTGTTTTTTATTTAAATTCGTTATTTTGGAGAGTAGTTCTTTTAGAAAAAGCAAGTTTGTTCTTGCTTTAAAAAATTTGAGAATTTGAAAACGCTTCTTTTTCCATTTTTTCATTTTTTTTTTAAGTTCTTGAAAAATGGGTTCAAAAAAGAAAAGTCGTTTTCGGGGAGAACTAAAAGGTAATTCAACTTCCATTCCCAAAACTGTTAAAAAACAAAATTTTGTTTGTTGTCGTTGTTCTTTTTTTTTCGTTGATTTTTTTTTAGGAGATTGTAGCTTAGATCGCTGCCAAGGTTTAAGACGAAAAGGAAATAGGATCTTTATCTGAATACCCTCTGTTAACCAGTTTTTTGGAAATTCTTTTTCTGATACTGGAACACCATTATAGGTACATTTAATATGGATCTCTTTATTCCAATCTTTGAAATCCTCCGACCATTCGGGAAATTCAAATAATAATATACGGATAAGATTTTTTGTTATTATCAATGAAGGTATGACAATATATTTTCGAATAATGGATTGAGTTATTAAGAAAGAACTTCTTATTACTTGAGCAAACAGAATACTATCCCAGCTTTCTGCTATTTCTATACGTGTTTTTTCCTTTCTTTTTCTACTTTCCCATTTTTCTCTTATGTTCTCTTCTTTTTTAT